TCAGAATAACTTTTTGACTCTGCGCCAGTGATTCCCCTATTATTTATTAGTGAACAATAATTGAAAAATTCCTTCATAGAGATAGAGGACATAATTCACATGGATATAGTAAATCTCGCTTGGGCTGCTTTAATGGTAGTCTTTACATTTTCCCTTTCACTAGTAGTATGGGGAAGGAGTGGACTCTAGAAGTACTACTAATTGAGTTTAGGAACTAAACAGTATCACTTTTTTTATAGATCGTTCGGCAAAGTTTTTTTTATTTAAAATTTCACTATTTCAATTTAAAATTTTATTTTTAAATTGAAATAGAAATGAAAAATATCTTCATTTCGAAATTCTCTTGGATTTTAGTTGAGTAATGTATTCTATGAATAATAAATATATATGAAGAATACTCTTTCAATCAAAGAAATATTTCAATTATTTCCGTGTTCGTATTTTGAAAGTAAAAAAAGTAAAAGGAATACAAATGGTAGGAAATTTATTCCAACTGAATTCTTCATAAATTTTCTATTTCGATGAACTTACTCTTACCAAAGTTAGATATGGACCATGAGGAAGAACGGAACTTTTTTTTATTTTGTTTACCTCTTTACTGTTCAAAGATCAAAGAGAAAACAATTCGGTTATTCCATTACGTGGATACACATTGGGAAACAACATAGTAGTTGTCTAACGAGATACTGCACATCCTAAAATATTGTCTTGGGCGAGTCACATATTGCGCCGCTTGTTTTAGTTTTACTATTTTAGAAATTTTATTTATGTTTTGCTTGTTTTATTGAACCCATTTCATATCGTGGTTCAAACGTTAAAAGTCGACGGGTTTTACTAATCCTTTTCGAAATCCGAAGAAGTCATTGATTCTTTCGATCGGGATTCATATTGAAAATAATCAGAAATCTAGGAATTCTAATCGTAAAAGTCGCTTTCGATTATTTCAAATTAATTTAATTGAAATCAACACAAATTAAATACAAATAGATAAAGCAAAGAAATAGAATTGGGATACTATATAATATACATTATCACTATATACGTAATTAAATCGATTTCTATATATATAGAAAAGGAATATGATGATACTATTGTAGATTGATCTATATTAATCTATATTAAATTAACCCGCATTACAATACAACTTTATACACTACAATAACAATACTAGATAGTATGGTAGAAAGAAATATCTGAATCTTTCTACCATACTATCGTATCTCATAGAATACGACTGATTCTAGTCTGCCCATTTCATTTAAGACGCGAAATTTTTATCCTTTTCTTCTCTGCAATTATTGATAAGAAATAAAAAATCAAGTTTAATTCAAATTAATCACCTTGGCTGACTGTTTTTACGTATATTATAAGTAAAAAAGCAGTAGGAACTAGAATAAACAGTGCAGTAGCAATAAATGCGAGAATATTTACTTCCATAATCTCATTGTTTAATTTTTCTTTAATTCGCAATAACTCGGGAGTTAATCCCATAGAGATAATAAATCTTTCGCCTGTAAATTCAATGGGATGCATTACATCTCGATGATATCGAATCGGATCAATATCATGAATAACAATATCGGAGCTATCAAATAGATTCATCGTCAAGAATTGAATAGTATAACATAGGACGATCTTTTATCCATACTGAACTCAAAATTTGATTCCCGATACAATCAATAATTCCTTTATTTATTTATCATTCTTTTCCATTCTTTCTTTTCTATAACCTACCGCCCTCTTTGTACAATCATCTGATGAAGTATCATCTAACCGCCTTTCCACTTACCAAACAAACCCCAACAAACAATAGAAGCTCAATGAAAAAAAAGGAAGGAGCTAAGTTATAAACTCCTTTTTTTAATGAGCCAATCTTCTTGGAAAACAAAAGAAGTATGATAAAGACGAGTACAAATTCCGGTATAAAAAAATCGAATATTCCATCAAATTAACTATTTTTTTATATATTTATATATAAATTTAAAAAGTTTGTTCTTTCAAGGAAAAACCCTTATAAAAAAAAAAAAAAAAAAAATGCATTACCTCGCTAATAAAAAAGTGATCCTTGTTTGATCTTTATTTTTTGAATATCCTCTTTCATTGGATTAGTAATGGGACGCATATATCAAAAGCTCAATGCGAAATTTGAATGAGATAGATTATTTCAAATTAGTAAAATTTGAAATTGAGGTTACACAAAATAGGGCCCGAAAAGGATATACTTTTATTTTAATCTTAAAAAAAAAGTATTCTATACTATTCTATACACAGTAACTATGTTCAATTTATTTTATATTGTACAAATTCCATTTATGTATGTACTCCCGGGAAACATACAATACTCTACTCTATTTCATATTTCACAGATCGGGAGTAATTGAAAAAGCCAGACCCAGTACAGTACGGTATCCCGTGGAATCCTGAATCTGATGCTAATAATATAATAATTGTACTAATCCACATATGCCTCTCTCCCATCAATCGAATCGGTACTAGTCGA